GGATCGCTATAACTGACTCCGTTGAGTTCGCCGCCATAGAACTCGACAGTTACACCTACTTGTTCGACACTATATTTAGATTCCGCCCTTCTAAAAGGAACATCGGCTCTAACAATTCCGTCTCCGTCTACCAAAACAACCGGAAATGTTTCAAAAAAAGTAGGCATACGACGTACAAAAAGTTCGCGCCCCTCTTTATCTCTAAAGATAGGATGTCCTAACCACCCAACAGCTATTCCATCCCCGTTGTCCATTGAGCCCGCTCTGAATAACCCCCCCTTTGCCGGATTATTGCCGATGTAATCATAAAAAGCTAGTTTTTCGGGAATTTTAGACCAAGCTTCAGATAAACTTTGATTTTCAGCCAACCCAGCACCAATTCTTCGATATATTTCTTGTTGGAAGTATCCTTGATCCCATTGATAACGAGTGGGACCAAATAATTCAATCGGGGTAGTTGCTGAACCATACCACATAGTTCCAGCAACTACAAAAGCGGCAAAAAAGACAGCAGCAATACTACTGGAAAGGACGGTTTCAATATTTCCCATACGTAATCCTTTGTATAGGCGTTGAGGTGGACGTACACTAAGATGGAATAGACCCGCCAATATGCCCAAGGTCCCTGCTGCAATATGATGAGAGGCTATTCCTCCCGGAACAAAAGGATCAAAACCCTCCACACCCCACGCTGGATTTACGGATTGTACCCTTCCAGTTAGTCCATAAGGATCGGACACCCATATTCCAGGACCATACAATCCTGTTACATGAAATGCACCAAAACCAAAGCAAGCCACCCCTGATAGAAATAAATGAATTCCAAAGATCTTAGGCAAATCCAAAGAGGGTTTTCCTGTACGTTCATCAGTAAATATTTCTAGATCCCAATACACCCAATGCCAGATAGCTGCCAAAAAGCACAAGCCCGAAAACACAATATGTGCCCCGGCCACACCTTCGTAACTCCAAATACCCGGATTCGTTACAGTACCCCCTGTGATACTCCAACCGCCCCATGAATTGGTTATTCCTAAACGAGTCATGAAGGGTATAACGAACATACCCTGTCTCCACATTGGATCAAGAACAGGATCAGAAGGATCAAAAACTGCTAATTCGTATAGAGCCATCGAACCGGCCCAACCAGCAACCAGAGCTGTATGCATTATATGGACAGAAATCAAACGACCGGGATCATTCAATACGACGGTATGAACACGATACCAAGGCAAACCCATGGAAATACCCCTTTATCAATGAAAAATAGACACAATGTAACTTTATTGCATTGGAAAAAACTATGCTGTGGACCCTCTTTTTAGTGGATTATCTTGGGGAAAGAATTAATATTTGTTTGATTTGTTTGATTCTTTTCAATTACTTTTAGTAATAATGAAACTATTTTGTTCGTAGGAACAAAAAGAAGCAGATCTATTCTACACCCGATAAGTACCAATACGCAATGGTAGGGGAGTTGATACCATTTTATATGAGTGAATGCATATATATATTTGTTCATCATTCAAAGGACTTATTTGTAATAATTTTCCTTTATTCATTTTGTCTTCTTTATCTTTATCTTTTTTTATAAACTTAGTCAATCTATGGATAAAATATGATAAAGGCCAATATTAGTAGGACACTAAATCCATTGTTACGCTTTCACATCAAAGTGAGATATAGTACTTAATTTTTCTTTTATTTAATGCCTATTGGTGTTCCAAGAGTACCTTTTCGAAGTCCTGGAGAGGAAGATGCATTGTGGATTGACGTATAGTGCGACTTGTCAGATATATTGGGTCATATGGTATTTCCCCATTCTCTTCCCCGATCGAGATATCCTCCCCTTCGCCCAAGAAAGATTGATTGAATTATCAAAAATTTGGAGCGTGAAGTTCAATTAGATCCATTTTTTCGGGAGGGTATACAGATTAATATTATCAATTAGAATAATTTATGGTTATCTTGGTTAGGCCAATAAAATGAAGTATCCAGGCTCCGTTTAGAAAAAAACCGGTAAAAAATCTATTTATGATTACTATTTCTATCATATTCTATTTCTTTATATATTTATAATAGAAGTGATCTCAAACTGTTAATCAATCGAGTAATATGATGAATGCATTGAATATCTGTTGTAAGACATGAAATAAATTGTAAAAAGGAAGTCGTAGCAAAAGGACGTGGTATTGGGGCATTTGTCATATATGTGCAAATCCAAATCGGGCGGATCTTTACTCGGAGTAGAGCATAAACCTAAAAAAATTGAAGAAGCCCATTCAGGAACAAGAAAATTACATCGCGATTGAGATTGTATCTCGATGAAACAATACATCAATGAAAAGTTAGTTAGATAAATTTAGTAATTTTTTTTTATAGATAAACAAAACAGGCCAAAACCCATCTTTTTTGAAAAATGAAAGAAAAGCCCCTTTTTATAAGTTAAAAGCCTGGTATGAAAAAAAAAAAAATAAAAGAAAGCGCTAGAATCTACATCTACACATTGATTCTTTTTTTTTTTTTCGTTATTTTTGTTGAACCGTATGCATCAAAAGGTGCATGTACGGTTTCTAAGGGATACAACTTTATCCCAATCAACCGACTTTATCGAGAACGATTACTTTTTTTAGGCCAAGGGGTTGATAGCGAGATCTCGAATCAACTTATTGGTCTTATGGTATATCTCAGTATAGAGGATGATACCAAAGATCTATATTTGTTTATAAATTCTCCTGGCGGATGGGTAATACCCGGAGTAGCTATTTATGATACTATGCAATTTGTGCGACCAGATATACAGACAATATGCATGGGATTAGCCGCTTCAATGGGATCTTTTATTCTGGTCGGAGGAGAAATTACCAAACGTCTAGCATTCCCTCACGCTTGGCGCCAATGAGTTTTTTATTTGATTTGAGAGAAAAAAGAAGACTATGCCTTCGCGCTATATGAAATATGAATATTAAGTAATAATAGCATGGCACTTCGAATTCGATATGATAAATTTTTTTAACCCTTAAATTATGTATCGAAAGAGTAGTATGAGATAAAAGGTATTTCCGATTTTATCTAATCTATCGGGAGGCCTATTTCAGCGTCACAAACTTTTTTGTTTTCACGCCGGGAGGCTCTTAACAATATTTAGGTTATGAAAGAATATGAAAATAAAAAAAATCTTGTTTTTTTATTTGAAAAAAAAAAAAAAGAAACTTTGGGATTGCTAAATAACAGACGAAATAAATATATAAAGCAACGGAGCCATCATAGTATTTTTGAACTACTCCAAAAACAAAAAGAAGGGTGGTTATTGGATCATTTACCAACCCGAGTCTGATAGACCCTATATTTAATTTATTTGATATTTAAGTGATATTTAAGTAAGGTAAAAACGAATTCCATTATAGAGCCGTATGCAATGCGTAAAAGATGCCTGTACGGTTGTTCAATTATATATTTTATTATTCTTTATCTCTTCACCTTATCATCATGCGAGATAGAATAAACATTTATTATGTTATATCATCAGGGTAATGATCCATCAACCTGCTAGTTCTTTTTATGAGGCACAGACGGGAGAATTTATCTTGGAAGCGGAAGAACTTTTGAAGCTGCGCGAAACCGTCACAAGGGTTTATGTACAAAGGACAGGCAAACCCTTATGGGTTGTATCCGAAGATATGGAAAGAGATGTTTTTATGTCAGCAACAGAAGCCCAAGCTCATGGAATTGTTGATCTTGTAGCGACTGAATAAAAAAGAAAAAATAACAAAAATTTCAGACGAATTGGTGATTTGAGATTTTATCTTCTTACCGGATTTAATATTCTATTCATTAATCTATTAATATAGAAATAAAATAATTCATAATCATCCGGTTAAGATCGATCTAAACCAGCCCATTATGTATATGATTCAATATGCCAACTATTAAACAACTTATTAGAAACACAAGACAGCCAATCAGAAATGTCACGAAATCCCCCGCTCTTGGGGGATGTCCTCAGCGACGAGGAACATGTACTAGGGTGTATGTGCGACTCGTTCAGATCATGGGCTAGGACAAAAGAAAGAAAACAATTGATCCAGTATCAACGATCAGTACCAGTGAATAGACTAGAATGGAAGAACTCCATTCAATATCTAAAAATCAAAAAGATCTATCCTTCTATTGTGGTATCAAATGTATGGTTTCCGTTGGTGCAAATCCAATCAACTCCGTTTTAAATTTAAGATGAGAAAGAATTCTCCATTGATAGCAAATGATATCCATTAAGCAGGGGAAATACTATTTTAAAAAGCAGAAAAATTATGCCTTACTCTTGCAAGAACGGACTAACAGGGTCAGCTACTCAGCTAATCTTCATAATTAAATACCGTTACTGTATAAGTAGATCTCATTGTGAAAGACCTCGTACTGGATAATTATGGGTAGAGCCAAAGAGTGTGAACTGTACAAGTTAACAATAACATTGATTAAATGAAAGAAGGGCTCCGGTGTATAGAGAGGACCTCACCGTTTAAGAAGTAACCATAGAAACGATGGAACCCACTATATCCATTTATATTTACTACTTTTATGTGTTTTTGATACCTAATATCAATACAATTTTTTCTAGGCATTTCACCTAGAAAAAAAAAAAAAAAAATCGTGGTCGGGAAGGTTATAGTAGCAAAAGCCATTGGAATTCAAATTTTATACATTGGAAGAATCCGTTTTGTTATTAATAGACTAGGATACGGGAAGGGAATAACTGAAAGAAAGGAAATCGATTAGTTATTCATCAAAGTTTCATTTATTCAATGACCAGAATTAAACGAGGGTATATAGCTCGAAGACGTAGAACAAAAATTCGTTTATTTGCATCAACCTTTCGAGGGGCTCATTCAAGACTTACTCGTACTATTACTCAACAGAAAATAAGAGCTTTGGTTTCGGCTCATCGGGATAGAGGTAGACAAAAGAGAGATTTTCGTCGGTTGTGGATCACTCGGATAAATGCAGTAATTCGCGAGAATAAAGTATACTTCAGTTATAGTAAATTTATACACAATCTGTACAAGAGACAGTTACTTCTTAATCGTAAAATACTTGCACAAATAGCTATATTAAATAAGAGTTGTCTTTATATGATTTCCAATGAGATCATAAAATAAAGAGATTGGAAGGAATCCGTTGGAATAGTTTAAATGGAGTTCCCTGGAGAATGAACTCTGGGAAGGTAGAGTAGAAATTAGTATGATAAAATATGATAAAGTCATCAAAATGAAGAAAGACGTTAAATAAAAAATATTTATTCCTCTTCTCCCATTTTTTTTCTTACGACAGGACATTTCGATTTTACGATTTTTCGAACAAAAAAAAAAACGTCAATCCGCATTTGAGTTTGGATTGGAATTTTATTTTGATTCAATTCAATTGAAGAGTCAACCTATTTTTTTTCTGGTTCTAAGACCAGCAGCTCTAGCGGTTGACTCGCTTCTTTCAAATTGTTTCTCATTATTAAGAAAAGGTAACGGAGATAAAATACGAGCTTGTTTTATAGCAATAGTAATTAATCGTTGTTGTTTTAAGGTCAATCTATTCACCCGTCTAGATAATATTTTTCCTTGTTCGCTAATAAATCGACTAATTAAACTCATGTTTCTATAATCAATTCGATCCCCCGATTGGATCGGAGGCAAACGCCTACGAAAAGATCGCTTAGATTTAAGAAAGATTCGCTTGGATTTATCCATGGTTTGTTTATTCCTTATCCTGAAAATCCCAATCCTATTTCTTAATTCTACATCATCTTTGATCCGATCGAAATAGGATTTGGTTTGTTTATATTTATTTGTTTCTATTTAAATAAATAAAAAAAAAAATTTAAATAAATTATATATATATATTGTTATATATAATATGTAATTTTTCATCTTCCTTGGAAGACTGACACACGAGCGATCGGTTCGATCTATTTCTTTATCTCCCCATGAATCGTATGTTTGTAACAACAGGGACAGAATTTTCTCAATTCCAATCGACTAGGCGTATTGTGTCGATTCTTTTGAGTAATATATCTGGAAATGCCCATTGATTCCTTATTAACACGATTTCGAACACAACTGGTACATTCCAAAATAACCGTTACTCGGACATCTTTACCCTTAGCCATGAACCTCCTTTGGTTTTTGATTCACTCAATTCTTTAATTTTCCGACCCGAAGCAAGGAAGAAGAAAGGACACAAAAATAGAAGCAGGTAACTCGAAATAAAATTATGAAAGAAATATTTTGTTGCAATCAATATAGTAATAAATAATAAGTAATATAATGATTTCTAACTATATTTAGAATTTTTAATTGCCGTACAGTATTTCATTTTCAGTTAAGTATCTTGTATGATATTGTTGCCCCAACCACCGCATTTCCGTTCTATTATTAATATTAATTTAATTTGAGCCTGAGCCCGAGTTCATAGTTTCACTGAGGGTGAAACCGCTTTTTCTTTGTTTTTTTTTTTTAGAAAGAATAAGTAAAAAAAGAAAAAACAAAGAAAAAAAGAAGGGAGGGGTAGGGATTAGTTACAGATATTTGATTGTATCTCTAATCTTCTTCCCCCTTCCCATATCAATAGCTAGAATGAAAAAAAGGGGAATATCAACGCATCCGGAAAAAAACGATTGATCTCTATCAATAAACCTGCTAAAGCCCCGAACCATAGAGTACTTACTACCGGTGCCACGGAGAGATATGTTTTTAGATCTCGCATTTTAAAAACTCCTCTTTCTGTATTCGTTATTGTAATTTTATTGTAATTTGTAATACCTAATGGTAATACATATATGACCGGATGTGTATATGTAGTTAATGACTTACCACTTGTACGCGGAGTTCCTAATTCAAATTGAAATGTACAAAATAGATATTTATTTAAAGAAAAAAATACGTCCATTTCCGCCTTAAATTCCTAAAAAATATTAATTTTTTGTGGTAGATTTCATATTTATTTCATACTTTATATAAGTCTTTTACCATATTATATGTTTGTTATATGATATATGAGACCAAAAGGAAGAAGGAAGAAATGATAAGATAGTTTGTGTATATCAATGTAGGAAATAAAGATGTGGAAAACAAGGCAGGGATTCTCTACAATGACACTGTAGACCAATTGAAAGGGATGTAGCGCAGTTTGGTAGCGCGTTTGTTTTGGGTACAAAATGTCACGGGTTCAAATCCTGTCATCCCTACCTATTACTTATCTTCTGAGCAGTAACGAGGGATCAATTGAGATCAATTAATAAAATTGTACATATTTAATTAAATAAATATTTAATTTTTATTTTTTATAGTATATATATATGCAAGATAAATTGGGGTTACAAAATATTTATTGTGATAATAAAGCGCTCTTAGTTCAGTTCGGTAGAACGTGGGTCTCCAAAACCCGATGTCGTAGGTTCAAATCCTACAGGGCGTGATTCTGTGTTCTTGTTAATCGCGGGAGGTCAAAATT